ATGATATCTAATCATATAGATGGTTGGTATCTAAGATAAGCAAATTTATGATATCGGTGGAAATTCAGGTCTTCACGATTTAACCAGAATCATACATAGTTTTTCAATTTCTACGCAAATCAAGATAAAGAAAAGGAAGTTTTCCAATCATTGACTCAAACCCATTGTCGAACCGAATCCCACTGAGTGAAATATGGAGGTACCTATGGCAGAACGGGCCAATCTAGTCTTTCACAATAAAGTGATAGGTGGAACTGCCATTAAACGACTTATTAGCAGATTAATAGATCACTTCGGAATGGCATATACATCGCATATCTTGGATCAAGTAAAGACTCTGGGATTCCGCCAAGCTACGACTACATCCATTTCATTAGGAATTGATGACCTTTTAACAATACCTTCTAAAGGATGGCTAGTCCAAGATGCTGAACAACAAAGTTTTATTTTAGAAAAACATCATCATTATGGGAATGTACATGCAGTAGAAAAATTACGCCAATCCATTGAGATATGGTATGCTACAAGTGAATATTTGCGACAAGAAATGAATCCTAATTTTAGGATGACCGACCCCTTTAATCCAGTCCATATAATGTCTTTTTCGGGAGCTAGAGGAAATGCATCTCAAGTACACCAATTAGTGGGTATGAGAGGGTTGATGTCGGATCCACAAGGACAAATGATTGATTTACCTATTCAAAGCAATTTACGCGAAGGACTATCTTTAACAGAATATATAATTTCTTGCTACGGAGCCCGTAAAGGGGTTGTAGATACTGCTGTACGAACTTCAGATGCTGGATATCTTACACGTAGACTTGTTGAAGTGGTTCAACACATTGTTGTACGTCGAACAGATTGCGGTACCATTCGAGGAATTTCGGTGAATACCCAGAATGGAATGATGCCCGAAAGAATTTTGATACAAACATTAAATGGTCGTGTATTAGCAGACGATATATACAGAGATTCACGATGCATTGCCGTTCGAAATCAAGATATTGGAATTGGACTTATCAATCGATTTAAAACCTTTAAAACACAACCAATATATATCCGAACCCCCTTTACCTGTAGAAATACATCTTGGATCTGCCGATTGTGTTATGGCCAAAGTCCTACTCATGGCCACTTGGTGGAATTAGGAGAAGCTGTAGGTATTATTGCAGGCCAATCAATAGGAGAACCGGGCACTCAACTAACATTAAGAACTTTTCATACTGGCGGAGTATTCACAGGAGGTACTGCAGAACATGTGCGAGCACCTTCTAATGGAAAAATCAAATTCAACGAGGATTTGGTTCATCCTACACGTACACGTCATGGGCATCCTGCTTTTCTATGTTATATAGACTTGTATGTAACTATTGAAAGTGGTGATATTATACATAATGTGACTATTCCACCAAAAAGTTTTCTATTAGTTCAAAATAATCAATATGTAAAATCAGAACAAGTGATTGCCGAGATTCGCGCAGGAACATACACTTTGAATTTAAAAGAAAAGGTTCGAAAAAATGTCTATTCTAACTTAGAAGGAGAAATGCATTGGAGTACCGATGTGTATCATGCATCAGAATTTAGATATAGTAATGTACATATCTTGCCAAAAACAAGTCATTTATGGATATTATCAGGAAGATCATACAAGTCCGGTTCAGTCTCTTTTTCACTCCGAAAAGATCAAGATCAAATCAAGATCCATTATCTTTCTACTGGAGAAGGAGATAGTTGTAACCTTTTAGTAAGGAATGATCAAGTAAGACATAAATTCCTTCGTTTCAATTCTTCGGATCTAAAAGAAAGAAGGATTTCAGATTATTCAATATTTAATCAAATCATATGTATAGATCATTGTCATTTTGCACACCCTGCTATTTTCCATGATACTACGGATTTATTAGCAAAGAGGCGAAGAAATAGATTCATCATTCCATTTCCATTCCAATCGATTCAAGAACGAGACAAAAAACTAATGTTAGCTTCCAGTATCTCGATTGAAATACCAATCAATGGTATTTTTCGTAGAGAGAGTATTCTCGCTTATTTCGATGATCCTCAATACCGAACGGAGAGCTCAGGAATTACTAAATATAGGACTATAGGAATAAATTCCATTTTAAAAAAAGAGGATTTTTTAATTGAATATAGAGGAGTTAAAGAATTTAAGCCAAAATACCAAATCAAAGTAGATCGATTTTTTTTCATTCCCGAGGAAGTACATATTTTACCAGAATCTTCTTCCATAATGGTACGGAACAATAGTATCGTTGAAGTAAATACACCAATCACTTTAAATATAAGAAGTCGAGTAAGGGGATTGGTCCGAGTGGAGAAGAAAAAAAAAAAGATTGAATTAAAAATATTTTCTGGGGATATCTATCTTCCGGGAGAAATGGATAAGATATCCCGACACAGTGCCATCTTGATACCACCAGGAACGGTAAAAAACAATTCAAAGGAATCAAAAAAAATGAAAAATTGGATCTATGTCCAATGGATCACAATTACAAAAAAAAAGTATTTTGTTTTGGTTCGACCCGTAATTTTATATGAAATAGGGGATGGTATCAATTTAGTAAAACTTTTTCCCCAAGATATGTTTCAGGAAAGAGATAATCTGAAACTTAAAGTTATTAATTATATTCTTTCTGGAAATGGAAAATCAATTCGGGGAATTTCTGAGACAAGTATTCAATTAGTTCGAACTTGTTTAGTCTTAAATTGGGATCAAGACAAAAAATTTTCTTCTATCGAAAATGCGCATGCTTCTTTTGTTGAAGTAAGTACAAATGATTTGGTTAGATATTTCTTAAGAATTGACTTAGTGAAATCCCATATTTCATATATAAGAAAAAGGAATGATCCGCCCGATTCGGGATTTATCTTGGATAATGAGTCGGATCGGACCAAGATCAATCCATTTTTTTCCATTGATTCGAAGGAAAAAATTCAACAATCACTTAGCCAAAATCACGGAACTATTCGTATGGTGTTGAATAGAAATGAGAAATACCGCTCTTTGATAATTTTGTCATCATTTAATTGTTTTCAAATACGATCGTTCAATGAGGGAAAATATTACAATGGGATAAAAGAAGGAATTAATCAAATTCAAAGAGATCCTATAATTCCAATTAAGAATTCGTTAGGTCCTTTAGGAATCGCCTGTCAAGTTACAAATTTATATTTTTACCGTTTAATAACTCATAATCAGATCTCGATAAATCCAAATTTGCAACTTGACAAATTAAAACAAACTTTTCAAGTATTAAGATATTATTTAATGGACGAAAACGAGAGAATTTATAAACCTGATCGATGTAGTAACACCGTTTTAAATCCATTCTATTTGAATTGGCATTTTCTCCATCCTAATTATTGTCAAAAACCAATAATAAGTCTTGGGCAATTTATTTGTGAAAATGTATGTATAGTTCAAACGAAAAATGCACCACACCTAAAATCAGGTCAAGTTCTAACAGTTCAAATGGATTCTGTAGGAATAAGATCGGCTAACCCTTATTTGGCGACTCCGGGAGCAACTGTTCATGGCCATTATGGAGAAATACTTTCTGAAGGAGATATATTAGTTACATATATATATGAAAAAGCGAGATCTGGTGATATAACACAGGGTCTTCCAAAAGTAGAACAGGTATTAGAAGTTCGTTCGATTGATTCAATATCGATGAACCTAGAAAAGAGAGTTGATACTTGGAACGGGCATATAACAAGAATTCTTGGAATTCCTTGGGGATTCTTGATTGGTGCTGAGCTAACTATAGCGCAAAGTCGTATTTCTTTGGTTAATAAAATTCAAAAAGTTTATCGATCCCAGGGAGTTCACATCCATAATAGACATCTAGAAATTATTGTGCGTCAAATAACATCAAAAGTATTGGTTTCAGAAGATGGAATGTCTAATGTTTTTTCGCCCGGTGAACTAATTGGATTATTGCGAGCCGAACGAGCTGGGCGTGCCTTAGAAGAGGCGATTTGCTACCGAGTTCTATTACTAGGAATAACAAAAACATCTCTGAATACTCAAAGTTTCATATCTGAAGCAAGTTTTCAAGAAACTGCTAGAGTTTTAGCAAAAGCCGCTCTCCGAGGTCGCATAGATTGGTTGAAAGGTCTGAAAGAGAACGTTGTTTTAGGGGGAATGATACCCGTTGGTACCGGATTCAAAAGAATAATGCACCGTTCAAAGCCACGGCAATATAACAAGATTACCTTGGAAACAAAAAAAAAGAATTTATTCGAGGATGAAATGAGAGATATTTTGTTTCACCACAGACAATTCTTTTTTGCTTTCATTTCAAAGAATTTTTGCGATACATCGGAGCAATCTAGGATTTAATAATTCCTAAGGACTCCGTGATTTTTTTTTGTAATAAAAAAAGGAATAAAGAAAATAATCATATTAAATAGAAAAAAATGGCCTGATCATGTATCAATGGCCAATCTTCGGTAGAATAAAAGGTTCCTTCGGAACACTTATTTATTTCTATTTCAGTATACCTGGTCTCTTTCTTTCATTTCAAAAAAAATAGGAAATGAAAGAAAAGTGGGGGATTAATATAAATGACAAAAAGATATTGGAACATAATTTTGGAAGAGATGATGGAAGCAGGAGTTCATTTTGGCCACGGTACTAGAAAATGGAATCCTAAAATGTCACCTTATATATCTGCAAAACGTAAGGGTATTCATATTACAAATCTTATTAGAACTGCTCGGTTTTTATCAGAAGCTTGTGATTTAGTTTTTGATGCAGCAAGTATGGGAAAACAATTCTTAATTGTTGGTACAAAAAAAAAAGCAGCGGATTCAGTAGCGCGGGCTGCAATAAGAGCTCGGTGTCATTATGTTAATAAAAAATGGCTCGGCGGTATGTTAACAAATTGGTATACTACAGAAACACGACTTCAAAAGTTCAGGGACTTGAGAACGCAACAAAAGACGGGGAGACTCAATTGTTTTCCAAAAAGGGATGCTGCTATATTGAAGAGACAATTAGCTCATTTGGAAAGATATCTCGGCGGCATTAAATATATGACGGGGTTACCTGATATTGTAATAATCGTCGATCAACAAGAAGAATATACGGCTCTTCGAGAATGTATAACTTTGGAAATTCCAACAATTTGTTTAATCGATACAAATTGTGACCCTGACCTCGCCGATATTTCGATTCCAGCTAATGATGATGCTATAGCCTCAATTCGATTAATTCTTAATAAATTAGTATTTGCTATTTGTGAGGGTCGTTCTAGCTATATAGGAAATTCTTGATTAATAATAAGTAAGATAAATAAATTATTTGAGTTGGTTGGAGCAACTCATAGATTTATGAAATCGGTTACTATACTAGTACAAAATTGGACAAAAAAATCAAAATATAAAAAGAACAAACGAAAATTATATGTGAACGAAAATTATATGTGATTAGTAGTAGTATTCAAAATCAAAAAGGAAAGGAGATGTTTGAATTAAAATAATTCCCTTTCAAGTTCTTATTTTTTAGAGGGCAGGACAATATGAATGTTTTATTATGTTCTATCAACACATTAAAAAGATTATACGATATATCTGCTGTGGAAGTTGGGCAACATTTCTATTGGCAAATAGGGAGTTTCCAAGTGCATGCCCAAGTACTTATTACTTCTTGGGTTGTAATTGCTATCTTGCTAGTTTCAGCCATTCTAGTTATTCGAAATCTGCAAACCATTCCGACTTTTGGTCAGAATTTCTTTGAATATGTTCTCGAATTCATTCGAGATGTGAGCAAAACTCAAATTGGAGAAGAATATGGTCCGTGGGTTCCATTTATTGGAACTATGTTTCTATTTATTTTTGTTTCTAATTGGTCAGGGGCTCTTTTGCCTTGGAAAATCATACAATTACCTCATGGGGAGTTAGCTGCACCCACAAATGATATAAATACTACCGTTGCATTAGCTTTACTTACGTCAGTTGCATATTTCTATGCGGGGCTTTCCAAAAAAGGATTAGCTTATTTTAGTAAATACATCCAACCAACTCCAATCCTTTTACCGATTAACATCTTAGAAGATTTCACAAAACCCTTATCACTTAGTTTTCGACTTTTCGGAAATATACTAGCTGATGAATTAGTAGTTGTTGTTCTTGTTTCTTTAGTACCTTTAGTAGTTCCTATACCTGTCATGTTCCTTGGATTATTTACAAGCGGTATTCAAGCTCTCATTTTTGCTACTTTAGCTGCGGCTTATATAGGTGAATCCATGGAAGGCCATCATTGACTATTTTTTTCTAAAAAATAGTTTTTTCATTTAGTTTGCCGCACATATACTGTGGCTCAAGATAACCTACTTAGGAAACATCAATAAATATATATAAAGACATTCAAAAAAAATGGCAATAATAAATAAATAAAAAAAATAGAGTAGGAGTGAGGGGGATCAAACTGGGTGTATATAATCTAATCACTATAAGACAACTCTTTCTTTGTTTTGGAGGTTTCAAAAAATGATTTCGAATCTGATGGAATCTAAAACACAAATAGTTGGTTTACAGCATAGAAGAAACCTCTGTATATGTGATATTATATATGAACTAACAATATATCGAAAATTACCCCACTACTACTGTAAATTTCTATAGGGATTAAAAAAACAAAGTACTTCCGTTTCATCTCTAATTGTGAATTCAATATTCAATGACTAAAAAAATGCAATAAAAAACGAAGAATTAAAAGAATGGTTCAAAACTTAAGTTAAACTTAAGTTAAGATAAGAATAAAGGTTATACATAGTTCCAAAAAAACTAGATAAGATAGGTAGAAACGAAAAAAGAAATTTCGAAGTAATTCATATAATTCAATAACAATTACTATTTCAATTAGGAATTGTTCTTAATTACTTTAACTGAATAAATCTTGGTAATTGCATAATTAAGTCTTAAATTTATTGGTTGATTATATCATTAACTATTTCTTTATTTTATATTTAGGTTACGAGGAACTTATTATGAATCCAATTATTTCTGCTGCTTCCGTTATTGCTGCTGGCTTGGCTGTAGGGCTTGCTTCTATTGGACCTGGGGTTGGTCAAGGCACTGCTGCAGGGCAAGCTGTAGAAGGGATTGCACGACAACCAGAGGCAGAGGGAAAAATACGAGGTACTTTATTGCTTAGTCTGGCTTTTATGGAAGCTTTAACAATTTATGGGCTGGTTGTAGCATTAGCACTTTTATTTGCTAATCCGTTTGTTTAATCCTATAATCCTAAAAAAACTAGAAAAATAAAAAGAAATATCCCTTTTCCGTGGATTTGCTTTGCTGGTCTTGCTTTTTCCAATTATATTGTGATTTCACTCCTACAATTATTCGTTCGGGCAAGAACGCAGGTGAAGGACTAATTGAAGGGTGAAGAATTCATATACTGATTTGCCTTCTTTTCTTTTTTAGTTCAACGAACCCCCTTTTTTTAAGAAAATTTTTCCAAAGTGTTAA